TTCCTGATTACTAAATTAAGAAGTCTCTATCAATAACAATAAGATAAAAGCGTGAGTTCCTCCTTTTGGTACATTGGGCAAACAAGGCAAATTTCGTCTTACGCATATAATGAAATTCCAATCAAATAGAGAAAAGATAGATATAATTTTGTATCTTTCTCCATCTCTCGAAAATCCCATTTTTATCCGCTTGTGGCGCATTCTAACGAATCTTTCGAGAATTTGTAAAAAACCTTTTAATTAGAAAACAAGAACAAAACACAAAGAAATAAAGAAAACCAATCAATATTGATTATCATACTCTTTCATGTAGAAAGGTGAATAAGTCCATTTATTTCGTTTTACATTTTTAATTAATTAATAATAACTACAAATTCCTAATAATCACAATTCTGAATTATAATTAGTATAAATATATAATATTCAAAAATAATAACAGGTACAATATAGTAAATCGAGGTACCATTTTATGACAACTTTCAATCTTCCCCCTATTCTTGTGCCTTTAGTGGGCTTAGTATTTCCGGCAATTGCAATGGCTTCTTTATTTCTTCATGTTCAAAAAAATAAGATTGTTTAGGTCTGAGAAGATACAACCTCGGCTGTTTTTTTTTTGAAACTGTAGCATAACACAGATGTTTAGTTCATGAAATATAGTATAATGTGTGATTTCCACTGAGCAGAAAAGAAAAAACCTGCAGAAAATGATCTATGGATAAATGAATCCTAATTAGTTTCAGATAGATCAGGATTTGTGGATACCTAAAATGTAAAGTTGGTGAATCCATATGTATATTGTATATTGGGATCCTATGAAGGGAATGTTATTATTTTAGATCTAACCAATTTGATGAATAATTCCTAAAGCTTCACGTCAAACTAGTGCTAGTTCACATCAAACTAGTACTAGTTGATGAGAGTTCCTTTGGAAACAAAAAAGGAAAGGGTATTCTCTCAATTCCAATAAAATACAATCGGATCAAGTATGAGTTGGCGATCAGAACATATATGGATAGAACTTAGAACGGGGTCTCGAAAACTAAGTAATTTTTGCTGGGCCCTTATCGTTTTTTTAGGTTCATTAGGATTCTTATTGGCTGCAACTTCCAGTTATTTTGGTAGAAATGTGATATATTTTGTTCCGTATCAGCCAATCATTTTTTTTCCACAAGCAATTGTGATGTCTTTCTACGGGATCGCGGGTCTATTTATTAGTTCATATTTGTGGTGCACAATTTCTTGGAATGTAGGGAGTGGGTATGATCGATTCGATAGAAAGGAGGGAATAGTGTGTATTTTTCGTTGGGGATTTCCTGGAAAGAATCGTCGCATATTCCTCCGATTCCTTATAAAGGATATTCAATCCGTTCGAATAGAGGTTAAAGAGGGTATTTATGCTCGTCCTGTCCTTTATATAGACATCAGAGGACGGGGAGCTATTCCGTTGACTCGTACTGATGAGAATTTGACTCCACGAGAAATTGAACAAAAAGCAGCGCAATTGGCCTATTTCTTGCGCGTACCTATTGAAGTCTTTTGATTTTGCGAAAAAAACTGGGTTAATGTTGTCTCAGTAGTTGTGTTAAAACGTTCAGTCGAGCCAAAGCCGATGCATACGGAACAACCATAAAACAAAACTTTTATGTATATCCAAATGCATTCCAAATCTATGCAACTCAATCGAAACAAATAAGAAATTGAACTACTAAATTAAATTCATCTCATATACCATTCGAAAGAAAAAAATTTCTCTAAGTTGTTACTATTGTTGGAAGTGATACTTTAGATGCAGATATATCATATCTTGTAAATTTTTTTATTTTTGTCATTTGAAATATTGGGTATTTTGACAGAAAAGGAGTTCCCTTGCCTCAAAATATCTGTAAACATTATTTTGAATTATTTATTCGTTCGAAATTAGAAGCGGAGTTTTAGTCTATTTCTGTATTCTTTCTAGATTCAAACAAGATCACAAATAAAATAGATTCATAGGTTTGATACTTTATCTAGAACTTCTATTTGAAAGAAATATTCGATTATATTTCGATCAGATAAAGTGGACAAATGAAGTGGGTTAATTAAAAATTCACAGGTGAAAAATGGCAAAAAAGAAAGCATTCACTCCTCTTTTGTATCTTGCATCTATAGTATTTTTACCCTGGTGGATTTCTCTCTCATTTACTAAAAGTATGGAATCTTGGGTTACTAGTTGGTCGAATACTAGTCAATCCGAAATTTTTTTGAATGATCTTCAGGAAAAAAGTATTCTCGAAAAGTTCATAGAATTAGAGGAAATCCTCTTCTTGGACCAAATGATCAAGGAATACTCGGAGGCATATCTACAAAAGCTTCGTATAGGAATCCACAAAGAAACGATCCAATTAATCAAGATACACAAAGAGGATCGTATCCATACGATTTTGCACTTCTCGACAAATATAATCTCTTTTGTTATTCTAAGCGGCTATTCTCTTTTAGGTAGTGAAGAACTTGCTATTCTTAACTCGTGGGCTCAGGAATTCCTATATAACTTAAGTGATACGGTAAAAGCTTTTTCGATTCTTTTATTAACCGATTTATGTATCGGATTTCATTCACCTCACGGTTGGGAACTAATGATTGGTTCTATCTACAAAGATTTTGGATTTGTTCATAATGATGAAATTATATCTGGTCTTGTTTCCACTTTTCCAGTTATTCTGGATACTATTTTTAAATATTGGATTTTCCGTTATTTAAATCGTATATCTCCGTCACTTGTAGTTATTTATCATTCGATGAACGATTGATAAGCGACCCCCCAATATTCATTTAATGAATTCGAATGGTTCTTACTTTGTAGTTATACATAAGCATTAAAAACGTTCGGGGGATTTCATCTTAGAGTATTCCAGTAAAACGATTTCAGTAAATAGGCAGAATCGTGGATAGGGAACTGTATTAGTGACCTACCCAATTTATTGTATAAATTTTTCGGATCAATGATTAGACCATGCAAACTAAAAATACTTTTTCTTGGATAAAGGAACAGATTACTCGATCTATTTCCGTATCGCTCATTATATATATCATAACTCGGACATCCACTTCAAGCGCATATCCCATTTTTGCGCAGCAGAGTTATGAAAATCCACGAGAAACGACTGGGCGTATTGTATGTGCCAACTGTCATTTAGCTAATAAACCCGTGGATATTGAGGTTCCCCAAGCGGTCCTTCCTAATACTGTATTTGAAGCAGTTGTTCGAATTCCGTATGATAAGCAAGTGAAACAAGTTCTTGCTAATGGTAAAAGGGGGGGTTTGAATGTGGGGGCTGTTCTTATTTTACCGGAGGGGTTTGAATTAGCTCCTTCCGATCGTATTTCTCCCCAGATAAAAGAAAAGATAGGCAATTTGTCTTTTCAGAGCTATCGTCCTAATAAAAAGAATATTCTTGTGATAGGGCCTGTCCCCGGTCAGAAATATAGTGAAATCACCTTTCCTATTCTTTCCCCCGATCCTGCGAGTAAGAAAGATGTTCACTTCTTAAAATATCCTATATACGTAGGTGGGAATCGAGGAAGGGGTCAGATTTATCCCGACGGAAACAAAAGTAACAATACAGTTTCGAATGCTACAGGAGCGGGTATAATAAGTAAAATCTTACGAAAAGAAAAGGGGGGGTATGAAATAACCATAACAGACCCATCCGATGGACATCAAGTAGTTGATATTATCCCTCCAGGACCAGAACTTCTTGTTTCAGAGGGTGAATCCATCAAATTGGATCAACCATTAACGAGTAATCCCAATGTGGGTGGATTTGGTCAGGGAGATGCAGAAATAGTACTTCAAGATCCATTACGTGTCCAAGGCCTTTTGTTCTTCTTTGCATCTGTTATTTTAGCACAAATCTTTTTGGTTCTTAAAAAGAAACAGTTCGAAAAGGTTCAATTGGCCGAAATGAATTTTTAGACTCACGAATTTATCGATATCAGGCTCGTAAAAAGAATCAAATTATTGTTGTCAATTATGTAATGATCAAAAAAACTAAATTCTGAAAAACTTTTATTTACTTGCTCTTTTTTTACTTTTTTACGAGCTTCAGGGAATCCTTTGTACTAAGTCATAAATAATAGGTAGATTCTTGTTTAAAGAAGACTTTTTCTTGACTTTATGACTTTTTTAGTCAAATTGAATTTGTTACTGTTGCTGGATGCCAATGTCAGAAAATGGATCCATTTTTTCTATTTCAAATAGACGGCAATTGGGATAGATATGAGCATAAGTAAGCGGGTAATAGAACGAACTAGAAATGTGGGGAACAAATAATTCTAGGAGTAGAACGTATTATTTGTCTTCCTAGTCTTCGACACAAGAAAAGGGATTGTCTACACCCCCTTTCTTGTGTTGAAAGAGCCATGATTTTTGATTCTGTTCGTCAAACTAGTCTGGGTTTCGGTTTTCCAGATGTATCAGAACTTTTTTTCGATTTATTACGGACAATCCCAATAATAATAAAGTGTTGGACAAACAAAAAAAATAGAACTTATTCAATGAACTTATCAAAAATGTCAATTTTTCGGATATACTAAAATCAAATAAATAGGGTAAGAATATAGAAAGTATTTATACGATATCTAATCTACAGAAATAGATAGAATCCGAGCAGTTGAGTGATTCCCCCCTTCTTCGAACTTGGAAAGAACCCATACATACTCTTAAGATCAAGTAAGAGATATTTTGAATCAATTACTGAAGTTCATTTTTCAAAAGCATAAAGGAATGGACTTTTTTGAAACAGCAGAAAACGAAATCTACGCTGTCATTTAGACGAAAAAGACTCTGATTCTTCAGAACCCAACGGGCCCTTTCCCCTCGAATCAGACAAATAAAGAAGGGAATCCCGTTGAGTTCCTACGCTTTCATGTCTACAACTCAATCCATCTGATTACTATAGGGATGAACCTAATCCAGAATATGAACCATAAAAGAAAATACCTAGTAAACCAATCACAAT